GTAATAATCTATCCTCCGGGGCATATGAGGATTCGCTCGCTGTCTGAGGTGTTAATTTACCTACTAAGATATCACCTGTTTCTATCCAAGATCCCAGCATCACAATTCCATTTCTGTCTAAATTTCGGAGTAAACGAGCCTCTAAATGCGGGATCTCCTTAGTGATTCTTTCAGGACCTTGGCTTGTTACATGAGTCTGAATTTCATATTTCCGGATATGAAAAGAAGTATAAATATCTTTATAAACCAGACATTCGCTAATTAGTACTGCGTCTTCAAAATTGTAACCTTCCCATGGCATATAAGCTACTAATACATTTTTTCCTAAAGCGAGTTCCCCACCAGCTGTAGCCGCACCGCCCGCTAGAATTTGTCCCTTTTTAATGTATTTACCCCGCTGAACCTGAGTTTTTTGATTCATACAAGTATTTTTGTTGGAACGTTGATACATAACCAATGGAATGCTTAGAGTATCCCCATTACTTGAGAAAATGATCTTTTGAGTATCAGTATAAATGATTTTTCCCTTGCGTTCGGCTATAACTGAAACCCCCGAATCTAGAGCCGTTTGTCCTTCCAACCCAGTTCCAACAATGCACTTCTCGGACCGAGAAAGGGGAACTGCTTGGCGCTGCATATTAGAACTCATTAAAGCTCGATTCGCATCATTATGCTCAATAAAAGGAATGAGGGAAGCTCCAATAGAAAAATATTGGAAGGGAAAAATGCTTCTAAGATGAATCTCTTCCCATGCAATAGTCAGGAATTCTTGACGATATCGAGCTGGAACAACCTGTTGTTCTTGAATATCCCGATTCAAGGCCAAAGAATTTCCTGCTGCTACCATATAATATTCATCTCTATTTGGTGATAAATAAACCATCTGTGCCTCTTTTGATCTCTCAGATAATCCATAAAATGGACTCTCTATAGATCCCCAATAACCAACCTTCACATGAATAGCTAATGATCCCATAAGTCCAACATTGATTCCTTCGGACGTATCAATTGGACAAATACGTCCATAGTGACTCGGGTGAATATCTCGTATTCGAAAACTAGCAGTTCGCCCCGTCAATCCTCCAGGACCCAAATAACTCCATTTTCGCCCATGAACAATTTGTGTCAACGGATTAGTTCGATCCAAAACTTGAGATAAAGGGTGTAGGCCAAAAAACGATTCATAAGTAGTTGTTAATGAAGTTGAAGTTACCAAATTTTGAGGAGTCGGTATCAATTTATGCCTGATTGCTCCACATATAGTTCCTCGAACCGTATTTTCTAAACGAACAAGAGCCAATCCGAATTGATCCTGTAATAGATCTGCTACAGAACGAATACGTTTATTTTTCAAGTGACTCATATCGTCAAGTGTACCCATTCCCAATTTAATTCCAATCAAATGATCCACAGCAGCCAATAAATCTCGTGGTAACAAAAATGTATTGTTTTGGGGTATATCAAGATTAAGTCTCCGGTTCATATTTCGTCGACCAATCTTTCCTAACTCACATCTTTGTTGAAAAAATTTCTTTTGTAATTCCTTGCATAAGGACTCAGAAAATACTGGATCCCCCCCTACACAGGCAAATTGTTGATAAAACTCCAAAATAGCATTTTCTTTTGACCCAATCTTTTTTTTCTCTTTATCATTCGGGAAAGACAAGAAAATCTCAGGGTAACAAACATTATCTAAAATTTCTCTTATATTCGAACCCATAGCTGATGATAGAACTAGAATAGATATTTTTTGTTTTCTACTTACACGGGCCCATATCCTTGCTTTTCTATCAATTTCTAATTCCGACCTTCCCCCCCAATCCGATATTATAGTACTGGTATAGACAGAAACTCCGTTATGTTCCAATTCTGAACGATAGTAAATACCGGGACTTTGCAATATTTGGTTGATCACAATTCGGTATATTCCATTTACTATAGAGGTTCCAAAAGAATTCATTATAGGGATGTTTCCAATAAAAATGGTTTGTTCTTGCATATTTCTACCGGTTTTCCAAATTAAGACCGCGGGTACATATAATTCAGAAGAATATGTGAGTGATTCATACACAGCATCTCTTTCTGTTATCAAGGGCTCTACCAATTGATATGTTTCCACAAATAATTTAAATTCAATTTCTTGATCTCTATCTTCTATTTTTTGAAACTTATGAAATTCTTCCGTCAAGCCCTGATTAATGAACCTACAAAATCCCTCAAATTGTATCTGACTAAATCCAGGTATTGTGGACATTCCCTCATTTCCATTCTGGAGCATCTTAATCTGAAGTTTCCTCTTTATTGAAAAAATCCCATTATCGGCTTTTGGCTCACTATTCATCGAACCCTACCAATTGATCTAGCAATGATGGAATGGATATTCTGTTTACTGAATCACATAAAATTTTAGTCAACTCCATCCATATATATCGTATGAACGAAAGCAAGACAGAGAAATGAAGGGCATTTTCGATGCAAGTTCGAATTTGATCTTGAGACAGGTACAAATAGAAAGAAATGGAAATTAATAAAGCATTCCTGTGAAAAATTCTGTCACTTAGGCTGATGGAGTCTTTTATCGGATAGAAAAATTGATCCAATTTAGATCTAATACCTAATTCTTTTATTATGATATTAATGATATTATGATCAGCGTACAAAAAAAGAAAAAATCAATGAGTTTAGGATTGAATCTGCTCTCTATGAATGAGATAAAAACAGAAGAATCAGGAACAGCATAGAGTTTCCCTTTTTTTTTAGCACACGCAATTGAATGTTCAAAAAGGAATTCGCAAATAGTAAAATTTATAAAATACAATGGAATTGCGTACGTATATAGTCATAGGAGTAATCTTTAGGAAGTACATGACAATATAGCTATCTAGCTATCCGTATATCACATCTTTTATAAGAATTGAACTTGGTGCAACCTAGGTTAGGTCGTACTCTATCATAATATCTATCTTCTATTCATATTCAATGAAATATTCAAGCACAATGATCCTATATAGGGATATGTGCATAAGAAATAGACCCGACTTGGTATACACGTATAACAATAAAAATTTCTGTTCTAGAGTTTACACTTTTCTGGGGTTTACATATACACATAGATTTTCTTATAATTAGAATTGATCATGTAATTCATAATGATTAGTCGGAAATCAATTGGATTTTGCATCCATTAAGATAAGGAGATACAAAATGAAGAGCTGTTCGCTAATTCAAAGTAATAAGAAAAGTAAGTAATAGTAAAAGAGTAAGAATTAAATAGTTAATGGAGTAAAGAGTAATTTATTCGAAATTGACCTGCATTTTAGAGTCTGTGACCGGGCCGGGAATCTTTTCACTTTTCTATAGATTCGACAGATCTATAGAAAAGTGAAAAGAGAAGGTAAGTTTTTAAGCGACGCGTGTTTTGAGATAAAATCAATCGAAGAAAAGAATAAAGAATATAAATCGGATCCAAGAAAAAAGAGGAATTTTTTTTTGGAAAAGGATAAGTACAATGGTATTTAAGATCCAAAAATAAAAGAAATTAAGAAAGTAAAAAATTCAAATCAAAACCAAAATGAGGAGAGGAATAGAAATAGAATAAAATAGAATATCTAAGTCTAAGAATATTAAAAGAATATTAGAATATTCTTAATATAATAATCTTAATATAATTTAATATTAATATTTAATATAATAATATAATAATAATATAATATATAATATAATATATAATAATATAATATTAATATATAATAATATAATATATAAATATAATATATACTTAATATATACTTAATCTTAATATAAATTATATAATTTAATATATAATATAATTTAGAATAGAATCTTATAGAATTTATATACTTTACATATAATTTATTATAGAATTTCTTTCTTCTTTATTCTTTATCTGTTTTGGATGTAATTTGGCGGCATGGCCAAGTGGTAAGGCGGGGGACTGCAAATCCTTTATCCCCGGTTCGAATCTGGGTGTCGCCTGATCAACAAAAAAAGACTTGGAATTTCTTAATCCTGTTGATCGAACTTGACGAATTCTTGCCCCGCAAAAGCATAGGCAAGGACTAGGTCTGTCGATACTTGATTTTGAGAACCATAGGTCCTATAAAAGACTGTCATCTTTTTTCTCAAAATCTGGGTTCTGAGTGTGGCTCAAAAAAGTACCAATAAATCTGAAGCAACCCAATCTTATGAAAGATTGGTTTGGGCTATTCTGAATTGAATCAAATAAAAGAAATAGCGAGAATTCATTCTGGAGAACTATGAAAGTAAGAAGTCGGAAATCTTGGTATCCAAACCAAAGGTTCCTAAGAGACACTCCTTTTTGGCTACTAAGGTTTAATAAAAGATTATAAAAAAGACTATAAAGACTCTCTAATTGTTTTACACTTTTCTTAATATTGAGGTAACTCTGTTTGCGATTAAATTAGATTGGATAGGTTGATGGTAAATTCATTTAAGAATTGTGGCAAAGAACTGAAGATACTTTGTATTCAGACTCACTAGAGGTTCTGAGTACTGTTCATAAATTGAATCAGAATGGTTGACTAGCTCTTCTTTGTATTTGTATCTTTTCTTTTTTCTTATTCTATTTTTTTTTTTCAATTCTTTGCTATTTCAATAGAATTCTATAGAATAAGAAATCTATGAACTTTTTCTGAGTGGATTCATGAAATTGTTTCATAAAAAGCCGTAAGTAAGAATCCTGTTTTGACTCTGCACCATTGATTCTACTATGATTATGAATCAATAATGGAATCATTCCTTTATTTCATAGAGATAGGATAGGGGGCATCATTCACATGGATATAGTAAGTTTCGCTTGGGCTGCTTTAATGGTAGTGTTTACATTTTCTCTTTCACTTGTAGTATGGGGAAGGAGTGGGCTTTAGAGCTAGGAATAGGAATAATACTTTACTGAAAAATCTACTTATATCAATTGTGATCATTTTGCGAAAGCTTAAAAAAACTTGACTTGCTTTAGT